GGATAAAAAGGTTTAATTATAGTTGGTAAATTTTTGAGTAACATTGGTGGGCGGTTTGGTGTTGCAGATAGTGTATTGGTTTGTGTTAATGAAAAGTGTTTTCGACACTGCACTTGGTGTATAATATAGATATGTGTTTGTGGTACTTTATTTTGTGTGTGAGATTTAAAAAAATGTTTTCGATACTGGACTTGGTAGGTAACTGTATATATATATTATAAAAATTTATGTATTCTATATAAGAATAGTTAAATAATTTTAGTTATAAAATATGTCTAACAAGCATTAACTGAATAATACCAAATATATTAGAGTTAAATCAAGAACATTAAACGTAGGTTCAGTCTAATAGGAGTCGGTAGATATCAGCATATGTGGGCCTGAGATTACAGAAAATAAAAAAATACTATATGCCTATAAGACCATATAATGTCTAGTAATTAACATTATGTATAGAACTCATTAACCAGAGGCCTCTTAAAGAGGAACGAATGGCCAGCTTGAATAATGTGTGCTTGAAAAAACAACCAGAGGCCTCTTAAAGAGGAACGAATAACCGATCAAATAATATGGACGTGAAAATATTAACGTAGTGTCTTACTAACAAGTGTTGCTTATTTCTCGAGATAAGGTAGATTAAGAGTTGATCATTACTGAACGATAGCCATGATGAGAATATATTACGTATAAGTATGTCTTATAATCATTAATGCCGGATACCGCGACCACATTCCATGTCTAATCATACATATAATGTATAAGACGATATGCTAGAGGTAAATAAATTTATGCACGATTATACATAGCATGTACTAAATATAGGTGTATAATACAATACTACTTCGCATGGGGGGGAGGGGGGGGTACCGAAATTTTATGTATGTCGGATAGGGTGTGGTTGGGTGTTTGTGGTGCTGTCAAAGGGTAGTTTATAGAAAATTCCGGTTTTGGGGACCGGGGATGAAGGTGTGAATCTTTCTTCTTTGAGTATTTCAGGAGGGTGGTATTCTTCATTTCTGGTTTACAAGACCAGTGTTTTTAGGTTAAACTACTGAAATATTGGTTTAGTATTTTGTTTTCAATTAGGCTTGTTGTGGGTATGATGATAAAGATGATGGTGAAGTATAGCAGGGAGGCGATTTGTCCGATGAGGATGAATGGGTCTTCGACTGGTTGGCTTCCGATTCATGTCAGAATTAGTAAATCAGTGGTTAGGCATCAGAATGCAATCTGTGTTATTGGTCGGAATGTGACTGTTCGTTGTTTTGATAGGTGGAGGATTGGGAGAAGTAGTAGAATTAGGATTGACATGAATAGTGCTAGGACGCCTCCAAGTTTGTTGGGGATTGATCGTAGGATGGCATAGGCGAATAGGAAGTATCATTCTGGTTTGATGTGGGGTGGGGTGGTTAAAGGATTAGCTGGTGTGAAATTGTCTGGGTCTCCTAGTAGATTAGGGTAGAATAGGGCTAGGATGAGTAGGCATGTGATTATTAGGAGGAAGCCTAGTAGGTCTTTGTAGGAGAAGTAAGGGTGGAATGGGATTTTGTCACAGTTTGAGTTTAATCCTGTTGGGTTGTTTGATCCTGTTTCGTGTAGTAGTAGTAGGTGTAATATGGTTATTCCTAGGATGATGAATGGGATTAGAAAGTGGAATGTAAAGAATCGGGTTAGAGTGGCGTTATCTACGGAGAATCCGCCTCAAATTCATTCTACAAGTGTGGGGCCTAAGTATGGGATGGCTGATAGGAGGTTGGTGATTACTGTGGCCCCTCAGAATGATATTTGGCCTCATGGTAATACGTAGCCTACGAATGCAGTGGCTATAACTAGGAATAGTAGTATTACTCCGGTGTTTCAGGTTTTATTGTAGAGGTAGGACCCATAGTAGATTCCTCGTCCAATATGAAGGTAGATACATATGAAAAATAATGAAGCGCCGTTGGCGTGTATGTTTCGAATTAGTCATCCGTATTGGACATCTCGTTGGATGTGGGAGATTGATGAGAATGCTATGGAGATATCGGGTGAGTAGTGTATGGCTAAGAAGATTCCTGTGGCTAGTTGTAAAATAAGGCATGCTCCTAGTAATGATCCGAAGTTTCATAAAGCGGAGATGTTGGATGGGGTGGGGAGGTTGATCAGGGTATTGTTGATGATTTTTAATAGTGGATTTGTGTTTTTTATTGTTTAGGGGTAATGATTCCTGTGGTTTTATGTGTCTTTTGATTGGGCAGTGGTTTATTGTTCCTGTAGTTGAATGACAATAATGGTTTTTCAGGCCATTGGTTTCGGTGTAAGTCCGAGCTGGAATATATGATTTATTTTTCATTTTTGTTTGGTTTTGGTTTGGTGTTTTGAATGATTGGGGTGGCTTCTAATATTTCTCCTTATTATGGTATTTTGAGTTTGTTAATGGGAGCGGTGTCTGGTTGTGGGGTGTTGGTGTGAAAGGGTGGGTCTTTTATGTCTTTGGTGTTGTTTTTGATTTATTTGGGGGGGATGCTTGTTATTTTTGCTTACTCAGCTACTCTGGTGTTGGAGCCTTTTCCGACTGCTCTTGCTAATTGGGAGGGGGTGATTAATGTGTTTAATTATGTTCTTCTTGTTATGGTTCTTATGTTTGTGGGATCAGATTTGTGGTATGGTGTAGTTGATTTTGGTGATAAGATATCTGATGCTGATGGGCTGTTGGTTGTTCGTGTTGATTTTGTTGGGGTGTCCTTGTTTTATTATTTAGGGTGTGTGGTATTTTTGGTTGCTGGGGTTGGGTTGTTGCTTACATTATTTGTAGTATTGGTGTTGATTCGTGGTTTGTATCAGGGGACTGTTCGTGTTATTAGGTGTAGGTAATTTGTGTTTGTTTAGTTTTAAGTTTCTTGTGATTTTGGTGGTTGTTGAGGTTATGGATTAGAATAGTAGTGGGATAAATGCTAATAGGTAGATGAATGATAATAGGTAAGTTTTAATAAGGCCTTTTTGTGATGTTGTTATTGTGATGGGGGGTTTTTGGTATTTAGTTAGTCCTTCTGGGCCCAGGTTTGAGTATCATATTTGGTCTATTAGGCGGGTTGATTCTTTTTCTGCCTTAGAGAGTGTAGTGGTTGATGTGATTCGGTGTGTGGTTGTTGTTGTGTGGGCTTGTATAGGTTTTTGGTGTGTTATGTTGATTAGGTTTGTAGCGATTAAGAGGCTGGTTAGTATAATTATTAGGGCAGTCAGTTTGTAGCTTGTTGGTATGGTTAATGGTGGAATTTGTGATGGGTGTATTGTGAGTGATATAAGTAATCCGGCTACAATGCTTCATTTTGCTAATTGAGTGATGGGTTTGGTGCATTTTGGGTTTTCTTCGTAGTGTGGAAGTGGTTGGTGTATTGGGTGTCCGGTTCACACAGTGGCTAGTACTCGAATGCTGTAGATTGTGGTGAATGAGGTTGAAATTAGTACTATAATTAGGGCTAATATGTTTATGTGTGATGTTATGATGCATTCGATAATAGTGTCTTTGGAGTAAAATGCAGAGAGGAACGGTGTCCCTGAAAGGGCGAGGGTTCCGATTGTGAAGCAGGATGATGTAGTTGGGAGGGTTTTATGTAGTATGCCTATTTTTCGGATATCTTGTTCTCCGCGCAGGGTGTGGATGACGTTACCGGCACATAGAAATAGTATGGACTTGAAGAATGCGTGTAGGCATAGGTGTAAGAAGGCTAGTTCAGGAAGACATAACCCAACAGTAGTTATTATTAGGCCTAGTTGGCTTAGTGTAGAATAAGCAATAATTTCTTTGATATCATTTTTTGTAAGGGCATGGGTGGCTGCGTATAATGTGGTGATGGCTCCTAGGAATAGGCAAATTGATAGGGCGATGTGGTTATTTTCTAGTAGGGGTTGTATGCGGATGAGTAGGTAGATTCCTGCTACAACTATTGTGCTTGAGTGTAGTAGGGCTGATACAGGAGTTGGGCCTTCTATTGCTGCTAGTAATCATGGGTGTATTCCGAATTGGGCTGATTTTGCTATTGCAGCTAGGATAAGTCCCAGTAGTGGTAGTATTGGCATGAGATGTGAGATTGAATAAATTATTGGTAGGTCTAGTGTGTCTAATAGTAGTAAGAATCAGCATATATTTATGATTAAGCCTACATCACCAATGCGGTTGTAAATGATGGCTTGTATTGAGGACTCATTGGCTTTTGCTCGTGCTCGTCATCATGTAATTAATAGGAATGATATGAATCCAACGCCTTCTCAACCAATGAATAAGAGGAATAGATTGTTAGCTGTGGCTAAAGTTAGTATTGCTAATAAGAAGATTAGTAGGTATTGTGTGAATTTAATGCGTTGTTTGTCTGTGGATATATATCAGTCTGAATATGTTACAATGGTCCGTGTAATAAATAAGGCAATGGGTATAAATGTGGTTGAGTATATATCAAATTTTACGTTAAGGGTGATGTTGAATGTGTCTGATTTTAGGATGGTGGCGATGGTGTAGTCATTTATGTAAGAGGATTTTAGGATAAATAGTAGAATTGACAGGTATAGTGAAATTGTGATGGCTTTCTTTGGGCTTCAGACCCATGTATTTAATGTTGGTAAAAGTGATAGGATTAGAGGTGTGGTGAGAATGAATAGTTGTAGTAGATATAGTGTTTTTAGGTCAATTAGTTGTAAAATATTCATGACTTCTACTTGGAGTTGCACCAAGAGGTGATGGTACCTAAAACCATTGGATTACTTCTATCCTTTAAAAGTGAGAGAGCTGAGGTTTTAGTCTCAGTTATAAGAGTTAGCAGTTCTTATGGTATATCTTTCTCGGTTTACAAGGAGGTTTTAACTCCTATTTTTAGATCCACAATCTAATGTTTGTATTAAAACTATATTAACATAATATACCGGAGATCAGTTGTGGTTTTATTATGAGTAGAATTATAGGTAGTATGTGTAGTGCTATGATAAGGTGTTCTCGTGTTTGGGTTGGCGGAATGGTTAGAATGTTTGATGGTAATTCGCCCCCAAGTTGAGTAGTTGAGAATATGTAGAGTGTATATGTGGCTGATAAGATAGTCCCCAGTCCTGTAATTAAGATGGTGGTATTTGATCAGTTGAATAGTGAAGTAATAATGGATAATTCTCCTATAAGGTTAATGGTTGGGGGTAGGGCTATGTTAGTTAGGCTGGCAGAGAGTCATCATAGGGTTATCAGTGGGAGTAAGAGTTGTATGTTACGTGTTAGGATTAGAATTCGGCTGTTTGTTCGTTCGTAGTTTGTGTTTGACAGGCAGAATAGTATTGATGATGTTAAACCATGGGCAATTATTAGGGTGATAGCTCCGGCAAGTGCTCATTGGGTTTGTACAAATGTAGAGGCGATAACAAGGCCTATATGGCTTACAGATGAATAGGCAATTAGTGATTTTAGGTCGGTCTGACGTAGGCAAATCAAGCTGGTTATGATGATTCCTCATAGTGCTAGTATTATGAATGGGTAATATGGGTTTTTTAGTGGTGGGTTTATGATTAGTGATATTCGGATGATGCCATATCCTCCTAGTTTTAGTAGGACGCCGGCAAGAATTATTGAACCGGCAATGGGGGCCTCTACGTGTGCTTTTGGTAATCATAGATGAAGTCCGTATAGTGGTATTTTGATTATGAAGGCGGTTAGTAGGGCAAACCATCATGCTGTATGAGTTCATGAGTTTTCTAGGAATGGTAAATTAAGTTGTAATATGGGTAGTGATAGGGTGCCGTTGTTGGATTGTAGGAGTAGTAAAGCAACTAAAAGGGGTAGGGATCCAATGAGGGTATAAAATAGAAAGTAAATTCCGGCGTTTAGTCGTTGTACCTGGTTACCCCATCGTGTGATGATGATTAAGGTTGGGATTAAGGTGGTTTCAAATGCAATGTAGAATGTGATTAGTTCTATGGCGGAGAATGCTATGATTAGGGAAGCTTGTAAAAAGATGGCTGTGGAAATAAAGATTCGTTTTCGTAAGGTTGGTTCAGTTATTAAGTGGTTTTGGCTTGCTAGGATTATTAGTGGGGTGAGTCAGCAAGATAGAGCGATAAGAGGAGCATTAATGTGGTCAATCCCTAGGGAGAAGTTGGAGTATGTTATGGTGTGCCCCGATAGTGGTTTTATTAGTTGAAGGCTTAATAGGGCAATGGCGAAACTTTGGATGGTTGTTGTGATTAATAGATTTTTTTTGTGGCAGAGTATGGTTGCTGGGATTAGTATGACTGTTGGGAGTAGAATTTTTAACATTGTAGTAGGTTTAGGTTGTGTAGAAGATCTGAGCCGTGGGTTCGTGAAGAAGTTACTAAGAGGGAGAGGCCTGTCCCTGCTTCACAGGCTGAAAAAGCTAATATTAATATTGGGGCTAGTATGAGAGAAGGTGTTTGTAGTTGTAGGGGCCATATTGATAAGGCAATGAATATTGAAAGTATAATTCCTTCTAGGCAGAGTAAGGTTGAGATCAGGTGGGTGCGGTGTAGTGCAAATCCTATTATGCTAATGGCGAAGGCAATGAGGTAGCTAAAATGTAGTGTGGTTATAGGGTGATCATGGAGTTAATCATGATTTGCTAAGTCGAAATTAGAGGTCTTAATTAGACTAATCACCTATTCTGCCCATTCTAGCCCTCCTTGAGCCCATTCATAGGCTAGGCCTAGTGTTAGAAGTGCTAAAATAATGAGGGCTCAGGTTATTGATAAAGTGGGGGTAGAAAGTTGGGTAGCTCATGGGATGGGCAGTAGTAGGGCAATTTCTAAATCAAAAAGTAGGAATAGGATTGCTACTGAGGAAGAATCGGATGGAAAAGGGTAGTCAAGCTGATTCTAGGGGGTCAAATCCGCATTCGTATGGGGAAAGTTTTTCGTTGTTTGGTTTCATTAGGGCTAATAGGTTGTTTAGAAGTACAAGTGCTATTGATAAAGTGAGGGATGTTGTGATGACGATGGTTATTGTGTTTATTATCCTCCTTTAGGTGTAAGTCTAAAACTTAGTGATTGGAAGTCACTTGTACTATTATACTAGGGGGATATGATCCTCATCAGTAGATTGAGATGAATAGGAAGAGTCAGACAACATCTACGAAGTGTCAGTATCATGCTGCGGCTTCGAATCCGAAGTGGTGGTTAGATGTGAAGTGGTATTTCATTTGTCGTAGTAGGCATACAATTAAAAATGTGGATCCGATGATTACATGTAGTCCGTGGAAACCTGTTGCAACAAAAAATGTAGATCCATAGATACTGTCGGCAACTGTGAATGTGGTTTCGTAGTATTCTGTGGCTTGTAGGACTGTAAAATAGAGGCCTAGGAGAATTGTTATAAAAAGAGCTTGGGTTGTTTGGCTTCGGTTGGATTCTATTATGCTGTGATGGGCTCAGGTGATTGTAACCCCGGATGCTAGAAGGACGGCAGTATTTAGTAGAGGTACTTCAAATGGGTTTAGTGGTGTAATTCCCATAGGTGGTCAATGTCCTCCTAGTTCTGGGGTTGGAGCTAGGCTTGAGTGGTAGAAAGCTCAGAAGAACCCGGCAAAGAAGAATACTTCTGATGTAATAAATAGGATTATTCCGTATCGTAACCCCTTTTGTACTGGTTTAGTGTGGTGTCCTTGGAATGTGCCTTCTCGTACGATATCTCGTCATCACTGTAGTACTGTTACTATTATATTTAGTAAGCCAATGATTAATAGAGTGGATGAGTGATAATGGAACCACATAATAAGGCCGGAGGTTATTGCAAATGCGGCTATTCCTCCTGTCAGTGGTCATGGGCTTTCGTTGACTATATGGTATGGGTGTATTTGTTTGGCTATTTGATATTTTCTTGTAGGTATAGGCTAAGTAGAAGGACGAATACAATAGCTTGAATAATGGCTACTGCTAGTTCTAATACTGTTAAGAGGAATAGTACTGTGATAGTTGATAGAGAGAGGATGGGGAGGGTGGGTAATAGGGCTAGCACAGCGGTAGAGGTGAGTTGAATAAGCAGGTGTCCTGCTGTTAGGTTCGCTGTGATACGAACTCCTAGGGCGATTGGTCGAATAAGTAGGCTAATAGTTTCGATTATAATTAGGGGTGGGATTAGTGGTATCGGTGTACCTTCTGGGAGCAGATGAGCTAGTGAAGTAGTTGGTTGGTTTCGTAATCCAATTAGGACGGTAGCAAGTCATATTGGGATAGCTAATCCTAGGTTTATAGATAATTGTGTTGTTGGGGTGAATGTGTATGGTAATAATCCTAGTAGGTTTGATGTTAGTAATAGGGCCATTAAGGATGTCAGAGTGATTGATCACTGGTGCCCGGATTGGCTAATTGGCGATATTAATTGTTTTGTGAATAGATTGGTAGTTCATGACTGAATTGTTATTAGGCGGTTAGTGAGTCATCGATTGTCTTTGGTTGGGAATATAATTGTAGGTATTAGTAGACTCAGTGTAATTAGTGGAATTCCAATTTTTTCTGGGGTTGAAAATTGATCAAAGAAAGTTAGGTTCATGGTCAGGTTCAGGTTTCTTTTTTAGTTTTTTTTGGTTTATTTATAATACTGTTAGTTGTAAGATGGGATTTAATTTTAGGCTGTAAAATAATGTAAATTAATCAGGTGGTACACAGGATAGATAATCAGGGGTTTGGGTTTAATTGTGGCATATCACTAAGGAGGTGGGGTAAGTCTCTTTCTCTAGCTTAAAAGGCTAGTGCTATCCATTATAAGCTTCTATAGTGATTGAAGTGATGATCAGTTTTCAAATTGTTGTAGAGGTGTTGATTCAATGACGATTGGTATGAAACTATGGTTTGCTCCACAGATTTCAGAGCACTGTCCGTAGAATAAGCCTGGTTGTATTATAATGAAATTGGTTTGGTTTAGTCGTCCTGGTACTGCATCTGTTTTTACACCTAATGATGGCACTGCTCATGAGTGTAGGACGTCTTCTGCTGAGATTAACATTCGGATTGGGGTTTCTATTGGGGCGACTATTCGATGGTCGACTTCTAAAAGTCGTGAGTGGCCATTAATGAGGTCTTCAGTTGGGATTATGTATGAGTCGAATTCTAGGTCTTCGTAGTCGGTGTATTCGTATGTTCAATACCACTGGTGACCCATGGCTTTGATTGTTAAATGTGGGTTGTTGATTTCGTCTGTAAGGTAAAGTACTTGTAAGGAAGGAAGAGCAATTGTAATTAGAACGATGGCTGGTAAAATGGTTCAGATTATTTCTACTTCTTGGGCGTCTATAGTGTTGGTGTGGGTTAGTTTTGTTGTTATTATAGATGAAATGACGTAAAGTACTAAGGTACTGATAAGGAATACGATTATTAGGGTGTGGTCGTGAAAGTGTAGGAGTTCTTCTATGATTGGAGATATTGCGTCTTGGAATTCTAATTGTAGTGGGTGTGCCATTAAGTCGTAAAGGGGTTAAACCTATAATTTAATCTTGACAAGATTATGTAATTTTTACTAACGTCTTAGTCATAGTTTGAGAAGGAAGAAACATAATGGTTTATGTGATTGGCTTGAAACTAATTTAAGGGGGTTCGATTCCTTCCTTTCTTGTATTATAGCATATGTGCTGACTCTTCATAGGTGTGGTTGGATGGTGGGCAGCCGCTTAGTCACTCTACGTTAATTAGTGGTGGTTCAATTAGTACTATTTTTCGTTTTGATGAGAAGGCTTCTCAGATAATGACTAGCATTATGATAACTGCTGCTATTGAGATTATTGATCCGATTGATGAGATGGAGTTTCATATTGTGTAGGCGTCTGGGTAGTCTGAGTATCGTCGTGGTATGCCGGCTAGACCTAGGAAGTGTTGTGGGAAAAATGTTATGTTTACACCGAAGAATATTACTACGAATTGTAATTTTGCTCATGATTGGTTTAATGAGAATCCTGTGAATAGTGGGAATCAGTGGGTAAATCCGGCTATGATAGCGAATACAGCTCCTATTGACAGTACATAATGGAAGTGTGCTACTACATAGTATGTGTCGTGTAGTACGATGTCTAATGATGAGTTGGCTAGTACAATGCCTGTTAGTCCTCCAATGGTAAATAGGAAGATAAATCCCAGGGCTCATAGTATGGGAGCATCTCACTTAATTATTCCTCCGTGAAGAGTGGCCAATCAACTGAATACTTTAACTCCTGTGGGGATGGCAATGATTATCGTTGCTGATGTAAAGTAGGCTCGAGTGTCTACGTCTATTCCTACTGTAAATATATGGTGAGCTCAAACGATGAATCCTAGGAACCCGATAGACATTATTGCTCAGACTATTCCTATGTATCCGAATGGTTCTTTTTTGCCTGTGTAATAAGCGACTACATGTGAGATTATTCCAAAACCGGGAAGGATGAGGATATACACTTCAGGGTGGCCAAAGAATCAGAATAGGTGTTGGTATAGGATTGGATCTCCCCCACCAGATGGGTCAAAGAAGGTTGTATTTAGGTTTCGGTCAGTTAAGAGTATTGTAATGCCTGCGGCGAGTACTGGAAGGGAAAGTAGTAGTAGTACAGCTGTGATGAGCACTGATCACACAAAGAGTGGTGTTTGGTATTGTGATATTGATGGGGTTTTTATATTAATTGCGGTGGTGATGAAGTTGATAGCCCCTAGAATTGAGGATGCCCCAGCTAAGTGTAAGGAGAAGATAGTTAGGTCAACAGAAGCTCCAGCATGGGCTATGTTGCCGGCTAAGGGGGGATATACGGTTCATCCAGTTCCAGCTCCAGCTTCAACACCAGAAGAGGCTAGAAGTAGTAGTAGTGATGGTGGTAGTAGTCAAAAGCTTATATTGTTTATGCGTGGAAATGCTATGTCTGGTGACCCAATTATTATTGGGACTAATCAGTTTCCAAATCCACCGATTATAATGGGTATGACTATAAAGAAGATTATAATGAAGGCATGGGCTGTAACGATGACATTGTATACTTGATCATCTCCCAGTAGTGGTCCGGGTTGACTTAGTTCTGTTCGAATTAATAAACTAAGAGCCGTTCCGATTATTCCTGCTCAGGCCCCGAAGATCAGGTAGAGGGTGCCAATGTCTTTATGGTTAGTAGAAAATAGTCAGCGGTTTAATATCATGGGTAAGGTAGCTGAGTGTTTAGCGTTAGGCTGTAGACCTTTTCACGGGGGTTTAATTCCCCTTCTTATCATAGCTCTGTGGTGAAGTTCATGTCAGATTGCAAATCTGAAGATACATCTTAGTAATGATGTCAGTGCTTTGATTATATTTAAGATGTTAGATAAAAGCCTGTTGGATAAGGTGTTTAGCTGTTAACTAAAATATTTATGGGATCGAAGCCCATTTATCTACTAAGGTCTTAGCTTAATTAAAGTGTTTGAGTTGCATTCAACTGATATAGGATAAAACCCTATAGGTCTTAAACAGAAACTAAGAGGCTAATTTCTCTTGTTTGGGGCTTTGAAGGCTCCTGGTTTGTATTTATCCTAAGTTTCTTTTAAGTGGAGTATAATAATGCAGGCAGGATTGGAAGTAGGGTTGTTGATAGTATGGCTATTGCGGCTAGGTAGGGTTTTGTATAAGATGTTTTGTGTCGTCATTGTTGGGTGTAGTTGTGGGAGTTTGGAGGAAGTGTGATTGTTGTGTAGTATGAGACTCGTAGGTAGAAGAATAAGCTAAGGAGGGAGGCTATGGCTATTAATGTGGCTAGGATGGTTATATGTTGTTTGGTTAGTTCTTGTAGGATTAACCATTTAGGTGAAAATCCTGTTAGTGGGGGTAAGCCTGCTAGGGATATTAAAGTTAGTAATATTAGTGTATTTAGTGAGGGGGTTTTTGTTCAAGATAGTATAATTGTAGATATTTTGTTTGTTTTTAGGTGTTCAATTATAAGGAATGTAGTAATTGTTATTACGCAGTACAGGTAGAACGTCAGTAGTGTTAGCTTTGGTGATATAGTAAGGATAGCGGTTATCCATCCAAGGTGGGCGATTGATGAGAAGGCTATAATTTTTCGCAATTGTGTTTGGTTTAACCCCCCTCATCCCCCAATCAAGGTGGATGCTAATCCTAGCGATAATAGTAGTGGTGCGTTTAGATGATGAGATGTAATTACCAGGATGGTTAGTGGGGCTAGTTTTTGTCAGGTGGTAAGTAGTAATGCTGTTATTATGGTGGAGCCTTGTAGTACTTCTGGTAATCAAAGGTGGAATGGGGCTAGTCCTAGTTTTATAGCCAGGGCAACTGTCAGTAGTATGCATAACGTATTGTTATGTAGAAGTGTTATGTCCCATTGACCCAGGTGTCAAGCATTTATAACACCGGAGAATAGTAGTATTGTTGAAGCCGCTGCTTGTGTTAGAAAATACTTAATGGCGGCTTCGATGGCTCGGGGGTGGTGTTGTTGTGCAATTAGTGGAATGACAGATAAAGTGCTGATTTCTAGACCACATCATGCCATAATTCAATGATTACTTGAAATTGTAAGCAGTGGTCCTATGATTAGACTAGTAGTAATAAGCCCTTTTGCAAGGGGGTTCATTAGTAGAGGGGGGATTTAAACCAACATTGTCGGGGTATGGGCCCGATAGCTTAATTAGCTGACTTTACTAGAACGTAGTATAGTGGAAGTACGGGGAGTTTTGATCTCTCTGGGGCAGGTTCAAGTCCTGTTTTTCTAAGGAGACGAGAGGGTTATTAACCTCTATCTTTCACCCTATCAAGGTGATCCTTTGTGTTTCGGGCACGTGTCCTATATTATTGGTGGGAGTCCAGAGGTTATAATAGGTATTGTTATATGTCATGCGCATAGTGCAAGGGTAATGGGTAAGAAGTTTTTTCATAGTAGGTGTATTAATTGGTCGTATCGGAATCGTGGGTATGAGGCTCGTACCCATAGAAATCCAATGGATAGTATTACTGCTTTTGTTATTAATGAGAGTGAGAATAGTTCTGGTATATTCAATATACTTGGGTTAAAGAATAGAATAGTTGTTAGTGTGTTTATTATTAGGATGTTAGTGTACTCTGCTAAAAAGAATAGGGCGAATGGACCTGCAGAATATTCTACATTGTAGCCTGATACTAGTTCTGATTCTCCTTCTGTAAGGTCGAATGGTGCTCGGTTAGTTTCTGCAAGGGTTGAGATGTACCATATTATTATTAGTGGTCAGGAGGATAGTATTAGGTATATTGGCTCTTGTGTAGTGGCAAATGTTTGCATATTAAATCCACCAGAAAATAAAATCAATGACAGTAGGATGATTCCTAAGGTTACTTCATAGGAGATAGTCTGGGCTACTGCACGTAGGGCCCCTATTAAGGCGTATTTTGAATTTGATGCTCAGCCGGATCATAAGATGGAGTACACTATGAAGCTTGATATGGAGATTAGGAATAGTAGTCCTAGGTTTAGATCAGCTAGTGAGTGTGGAAGTGGTAGGGGTAATCAGATTGATAGTGCTAGTAAAAAGGCTAGTATTGGGGCCATGGTGAATAGTATAGAGGAAGAATTAGTAGGTTGGATTGGTTCTTTAATAAATAGTTTTAATCCGTCTGCTACTGGTTGTAAAATGCCATATGGGCCTACCAAGTTTGGCCCTTTTCGTAGTTGTATGTAGCCTAATACTTTCCGTTCGATGAGAGTAAAAAAGGCCACTGAGATTAGAATTGGAATGATGTAAGTTAGTGGTGATAGTAGGTTTGGAATAAGCACTTGTTATTGGGGAGGGGAATTGAACCCCTGGTTAAAGGGTTTAAGTCTTTTGCATTAATACCTGCTTTGCTACTCCAATGGCCCTTTATTTAAGGTTTAGTTAACTGATGTTGTCTTTGTACTTAGTTTAGTTATGTTCACTAATGCATAGTATAGCGTGTTTTTTACATGGGCTATATATTTTCAATCCTTTCGTACTAGAAAATTTGTAAACACAGATAGAAACCGACCTGGATTACTCCGGTCTGAACTCAGATCACGTAGGACTATTAATCGTTGAACAAACGAACCCTTAATAGCGGTTGCACCATTAGGATGTCCTGATCCAACATCGAGGTCGTAAACCCCCGTCATTGATATGGACTCTAAGAGGGGATTGCGCTGTTATCCCTGGGGTAGCTTGGTTCGTTGATCATGTATATGGATCGTTTTGCCGTAGGCACTTAGGTTTGTGTTATCTTAGTAGTGATTTTTTCGGAGGTTTTATTGTTCTCCGAGGTCGCCCCAACCGAAAGTTTTTGGTCAGATAGGTTGTAAGTAGTGTTATTCTGTTGAGTAGTTAGTTAGTGATTATGACTTACACTTAAAGTTCCACAGGGTCTTCTCGTCTTGTGGTGTTATTCTCGCTTTTGCACGAGGAGATCAATTTCACTGATTATTTGTAAGAGACAGATAGAGCCTCGTTTAGCCATTCATTCTAGTCTTTATTTAAAAGACGAGTGATTACGCTACCTTCGCACGGTCAGGATACCGCGGCCGTTAAACAGTGTCACTGGGCAGGCATCACTCCTAATACTTGTGATGCTAGGAGCTATGTTTTTGGTAAACAGTCGGGTTCTTTGTTTGCCTAGTTCCTTTTACAAATTTTAATCTTTCTTATATGCATTCCTGTGTTGGGTTAACAGTTCGGTCTATAGAGTTTGTTTAGTGTTGTTTATTTCTATATGTTTGGTTGTTAATAATCAGTAGTTTGTCTAGGCTGATTTAAGCTAATGCTTAGAGAAGTTTTTAGTTCTTGTTACTCATTTTAGCATTAATTCTTCTATATTAGTAGAATAGCTCAGTAGTGGTTTGGGGAAATAAATTTTTGTTGATATTTATTGTGGTTTAGCTTTAACGCTTTATTTTGATGGTGGCTGCTTTAAGGCCTACGAACGTTTATGTTTAAATTTTTTTCCTCCATTTTTGGTTGTGTCCTTTGTTAGTGGGGCTGTACCCCCACTAAATATCTCTTAAACATCTCTTTAGGTGACTTATGTTGTTGTTTGTTGGAGGGTTTAAGGTAGAACTTTTATTCTTTTCTTGAGCAACCAGCTATTACCAAGTTCGTTAGGCTTTTCACTTCTACTTATAAGTCTCTCCACTCTTTTGCCACAGAGACGGTTAGTAACTTTTGTTGTAAGTTGCTTATAAGTAGCTCACTTAGTTTCGGGGTTTCATACTTTAGTCCTCTTTGCTTGAAATATGCTAGCTAAATCATTATGCAAAAGGTACAAGGTTTAATCTTTGCTTTTTTTTGCTTAGGTGGTATTTCATGTTTTTCATCTTTCCCTTGCGGTACTATCTTTATAGCTCCGGTGGTCTTTTCTTATCTCCTATACTTAGACAGTTAGAATGTTTTAGGGTTTATGGTTGTTAATAGTTTTTATTTGTTGGGTATAGTTAGTTGGTTGGGCTAGGTTTTTGCTCAAGGCAGCCTTGTTTATTGGGCATTTTTCAGGTGTAAGCTGAGTGCTTTGAATTAAGCTATGTCTTGATATTCCAAGTACACCTTCCGGTATACTTACCATGTTACGACTTGCCTCATCTCTATATTGGTAGTGTAGTGTTTATTTATAAGTTGTTGTTTTTCGAGGAGGGTGACGGGCGGTGTGTGCGCGCTCCAGATCCGAGTTAATGTGGGCTCTCTGCTCTCACATTACTGCTAAATCCTACTTTTAAGGTCCATATTTCAGGGCTCTTTCCGTGAATATTTCTGGGGTAGAAAATGTAGCCCATTTCTTCCATCTCAGTTGGCTACACCTTGACCTGACTTGTTAGTTGTATAAACTATTATGCTTACTTTTGTCCCCTAGTAGGGTAAGCTGTGGACGGAGGTATATAGGCTGTGGGCGAGAGGTGGCGAGGTAAATCGTGGATTATCGATTATAGAACAGGCTCCTCTAGGTGGGTTTGGGGCACCGCCAAGTCCTTTGAGTTTCAAACTTTTGGTTTGTAGTTCTCTGGCAGATTTTTGTGTGTTAAAAAATCTAGGTTTAGGGCTAAGCATAGTGGGGTATCTAATCCCAGTTTGTACCTTAGCTATCGTGGGTTCGAATTGGTCTATATATTAAGGTTGTTTTCACAGTGTGATGGGGTGTATATTAACTTATAACAGAAGAATTGTAGGTTTACCTTAATTTTTTTGATTATTTTAATCACGTTTTACGCCGTTTTGTTGTTATTTTGGGCTTCTTGTATAGCCGCGGTGGCTGGCACAAGGATTTACCAGCCCTAGGTTTACTATAAATAAGTCAAGCTTTACGCTTATAGCTTAATGTTTATCACTGCTGAGACCCATGGGGGTGTGGCATTGCTAGGTGTTTTGGGCTATCATGGTGTGCCTGATACCTGCTCCTTGGTTCTTATTTTGTTGGTAAGAGCTAAGGGTGTTTTCACTGGGGTGCTGAGACTTGCATGTGTAATTTTAGTAAAAAGTAACAGTAAGACTAGGACCAAATCTTTTTGTTTTTGGAGCGGTTAATGCCCATCTTGGCGGCTTCAGTGCCATGCTTTGGAATAAGCTACAACAAC